TGAAGAAGATCCTTCTCCTTCTCTTTTTTCGGAAGAAAAGGAGGATCCGGACAAAATGGATGAAACAAAAGAGATCCGAATGAATGGAAAGGGAAAAACAAAGGATGAATTCCACTTTAAAGAGACACGCTATAAAAATAGACCAATTTATGAAACTTCTTATCTAGATGGGAATCAAGAAAATTCGAAGTTAGAAATATTTCAAGATAAAAAGGATAAAGAGATATTCTGGTTTGAAAAACCTCTTGTTAATATTCTTTTCGACTATAAACAATGGAAGCGACCATTCCGATATATAAAAAATGATCGATTTGAAAATGCTGTAAAAAATGAAATGTCACAATATTTTTTTCATACGTGTCAAAGTGATGGAAAAGAAAGGATATCCTTTACGTATCCGCCAAGTTTATCAACTTTTTTTGAAATGATACAAAGAAAGATGTCTTTTTTTACAATAGAAAAGATTTCCTATAATGAACTGTATAATCACTGGAATTATACCAATGAACAAAAAAGGAAGAACATAAGCAACCAATTTTTAAATAGAGTCGAAATTCTAGATAATAGATTCCTTCCTCTGGATATAATCGAAAAAAGAATTAGATTGTGTAATTGTAATAATGAGACTAAACAAGAATATTTACCTAAAATATGTGATTCTTTATTTAACGGACCCTTTCGCGGACAAATCAAAAAACTATTTTTCCTCCCAATCATAAAAACTTCTCTAGCTATAAAACATTACATAGAGACAATTTGGATAAATAAGATTTATGGCATCCTTCTTACTACCAATTACACAGAATTTTACCATAAATTCAATTTATTTGATCGAAAATCATTATCAACAGAAATGAGTTATTTCTTAAACATAATTAGCAAGTTTGGAGGAAAATCAACATCAAATTTTAATTTGAAAGGACTTTATTTATTTCCGGAAAACAAAGAAGTAAGAATTAATCCAGAAGATCCAATTCAAATTTTAAAATTTTTAATCAATGCAGTTATAACTGATACTAAGGATAAAACAATTAGCAAAGAATATATTGGAATAAAAGAAATAAATAAAAAAGTTCCTCGATGGTCATATAAATTAATCGACGAATTGGAACAACAGGAAGTAGCAACTGAAGAAAGTGGGGCAGAGGATTATCAAATTCGTTCACGAAAAGCCAAACGTGTCGTAATTTTTACTAATAGTCCGGAGAATACCGATACTAATGAAAAAGAGACTGATAATTCTGATCAAGCTGAAGAGGTGGATTTGATACGTTATTCACAACAACCGGATTTTCGTCGAGATATAATAAAAGGCTCTATACGAGCTCAAAGGCGTAAAATAATTATTTTGGAACTGTTTCAAGCAAATGTGTATTCCGCCCTTTTTTTGGATAGAGTAGACAAACCTCCCCTCTTTTCTTTTGATATCCCCGATCTAATGAAAATAATTTTTATAAATTTGATTTGGAAAAAGAATAAATTCAAAATTTCGGATCATACAAAGGAAAAGACAAAAGAAAGTGAGAAAGAAGAGAAGGCCAAAAGAGAAATAGACAAAAAAGCGGAGAAAACTCGTATAGAGATAGGGGAACTTTGGGATAGCATTATATTTGCTCAAGTAATAAGAGGTTTTGCATTAGTAATCCAATCAATTCTTAGAAAATATATTATATTACCTTCATTAATAATATCTAAAAATCTTGTTCGTATACTCTTATTTCAATTTCCCGAATGGTCCGAAGATTTAAAGGATTGGACTAAAGAAATCCATATTAAATGTACCTATAATGGCGTTCAATTATCAGAAAAAGAATTTCCGAAAAACTGGTTAACAGACGGTATTCAGATAAAGATTCTATTTCCTTTTCGTCTGAAACCTTGGCGCAGATCTAAGTTACGATTCCCTAATAAAGATCCAATTCAAAAGAAAGGGAAAAAACAAAAAAATGATTTTTGTTTTTTAACAGTTTGGGGAATGGAAACTGAATTACCTTTTGGTTCTCCCCGACAACAAATCTCATTTTTTGAACCCATTTTAAAAAAATTAAAAAAAATAAAATTAAAATTGCAAAAAAAATGTTTTCTAGTTCTAAGAGTTTTAAAAGAAAGAACAAAATCTTTTCTAAATGTATTAAAAGAAACAAAAAAATGGGTCATCAAAAGCATTCTCTTTCTAAAAAAAAGAATCAAAGAACTCTCAAAAATAAACCAAATTCTATCATTTGGATTGAAAAAAATAGAAAGATATAAATTGAGTGAACCTAAAAAAGAAAAAAATTCGATAATCCATAATCAAATTATTCCCGAATCGTCTATTCAAATTCGATTTTTGGATTGTGCAACTTACTCATTGACAGAAAAAAAGATTCAAAATTTAACTAATAGAACAAACATAATCATAACTGAAATAGAAAAAATGAAAAAAGATAAGCAAATAGGGTTTCTAACTCGAGAGATAAATATTAGCCCGACCAAAATAAGTTATGAAGATAAAAGATTAGAATCACCAAAAAACATTTGGCGGATATTAAAAAGAAAAAATCTTCGATTACGGCGTAAATTACATTTTTTTTTAAAATTTTTGATTGAAAAACTATACATATATATCTTTCTATGTATCATTATTATATTTAGAATCATTGTGGAGCTTCTTCCTAAATTAAAAAAAAAAAATTTGAATAAATACATTTACAATAATGAAGCAAATCAAGAAAGAATTGATAAAACAAATCAAAGTATAATTAACTTTATTTTGACTATAAAAAAGTCACTTTGTATTATTAATAAAGATTCACATATTTTTTGGGACTTATCTTACTTGTCACAAGCATATGTATTCTACAAATTCTCACAAATCCAAGTCAGTAACTTATATAAGTTAAGATCTGTCTTTAACTATTACGGAACATCTTTCTTTCTTAAGAATGAAATAAAAGAGTATTTTGTTGGAACGCAAGGAATATTTGATTCCGAATTAAGACAACATAAAAACCTTCGAAATTCTTTAATTAATGAATGGAAAAACTGGCTAAAGGTTCATTATCAATATGATTTATCTCAGATTAGATGGTCTAGATTAATATCACAAAAATGGCGAAATAGAGTCAATCAATATCAATGTCGTATGACTAAAAATAAAGATTTAAACAAATTTGATTCATATGAAAAAAACCGATTCATTCAATATGAAAAACAAAATTATTTTGAAATAGATTCATTACTAAAAAAGAACAAAAAATTAAAAAAACAATATCAATATGATCTTTTATCGTATAAATCTATTAATTATGAAGATGAAAAAAACTCATATATTTATGGATTGCCATTACAAGTAAATAAGAACAAAAAGATTTCTTATACTTACACACCTAAACGTAAACTATTTGATATGATAGAAGGTATCCTTATCAATAATTATCGAGTAGAAAATAATAGTATAGATATAAAAAAAAGTCCGGATCGAAAATCTTTTTATTGGAAAATTATCCATTTTTGTCTTACAAAGAAGATTGATATTAAGGCTTGCGTTAATATTGATACCATCACTAAGAGGAATCAAAATACTAAGATTAGTGTTAATAATTATCAAATAATCGATAAATTTGATAAAAAAAAAAAAGGTCTTTTTTATCTCACGATTCATCAAGAAATTCACCCATTCAATCAAAAACAAAAAAAGTCTCTCGCTGATTGGATGAGAATGAATGACGAAATACTAAGTCGCCCCATATCGAATCTTGCATTTTTGTTATTCCCAGAATTTGGGATATTTTATAATACATATAAGATTAAACCCTGGGCCATACCAATCAAATTACTTCTTTTCAATTTTAATGTAAACCAAAATGTTAATAAACATAAAAGCATCACTGAAAAGAAAAAAATATCTCTTTTTTTATTTTCGAAAAAAAAAACTCTTAAGTTAGAAAATAGAAATCAAGGAGAAAAAGAATTAGTCGAAAAACCATATATTAAATCCGCTCTCTCAAACCAAAAAAAAGATGGTGAACAAAGTTCTCCGGGATCAGACATGAAAAAACGTAGAAACAAAAAGCAATACAAGACTAACATAGAAGCAGAGCTTGAGTTTTTCTTAAAAAAGTATTTGCGTTTTCAATTGAGCTGGAATGATTCTTTAAATCAAAGAATAATCAATAACATAAAAGTATATTGCCTCCTCCTTAGACTGAACAGTCCAAACGAAATTGCTATATCCGCTATTCAAAGAAAAGAAATGAATCCGCATATTCTGATGATCCAGAAGGATTTAACTCTTACAGAATTTCTAAAAAGCGGAATATTTATTATCGAACCAGTTCGTCTGTTTGTAAAAAATGATGGACAATTTTATATATATCAAACCATAGGTATTTCATTGGTTCATAAGAATAAGCACCAAATTAATCAAAGATATCTAGAAAAAAGTTATGGCTATGCTGACAAGAATAAGAAGAATTTTTATGAATCCATTGGAATACATCAAAAAATGACTGGAAATACAGACAAAAATCATTATGATTTGCTTGTTCTTGAAAATATTTTATCCCCGAAGCGTCGTAGAGAATTGAGAATTCAAATCTTTTTGAATTATAGGGATATAAACAGTATCTATAGAAATACAGTATTTTTCAATGGAAATAGGATAAAAAATTGCGTGTTGAATAAAAAAAAAAATCTTGATAACGATAAAAAGAAACTAATTAAATTAAAGTTTTTTCTTTGGTCCAATTATCGATTAGAAGATTTAGCTTGTATGAATCGCTATTGGTTTGATACCAATAATGGTAGTCGTTTTAGTATGACCAGGATTCATATGTATCCGCGATTGCAAATTTATTAATGGTACATTTTTACTATATTCTCGAGTATATGAAGACAAAGAAATAAACATACCCATTATCTTACATTTCATTCTGATACACAATACTTACTAATTTAATGAGTCATTGTATTATATTTTATATTATTAATATTAATTCGATCTAGAAATGAATCAACAAAATATTCTTATTTATTTGAAGATCTATTATTTTTTGTGAATACAGAAATAGACCATACTTTTGTATACGGTATCCGATTCGAATCCAATTAATTTTTTAAATTATATTGATTACTAAAGTAAGTAATTTTATTTGATTTTATTTGACAAAAACAAAAAATTCTTAACGAAATTAAGAGTCTTGTGTATATCAAATTCAAATGAGTGGCATTATTATTACTGATCAAGAAATATATCGATAAAAATATCTAAAAAAAAAGAGAAAGGGACGATTCATTTTTATGATAAAAAATGCATTCATTTCCATTTTTTCGCAAGAAGAAAAAGAAGAAAACAGGGGATCCGTTGAATTCCAAGTATTGAGTTTCACCAATAAAATAAGAAGACTTACTTCACATTTAGAATTGCACAGAAAAGACTATTTATCTCAAAGGGGTCTACGTAAAATGCTGGGAAAACGTCAACGGTTGCTGTCTTATTTGTCAAAAAAAAATAGAGTACGTTATAAATACTTAATTAATCAATTGGGTATTCGGGAATCCAAAATTCGTTAATTTGAAAAGTCATTTTGAATTATTTGATTTATTAGATCTTGAATTTTGATGAACTTTTTTTCGTTTTGCGCAATTCATGGAAGAATGAATCGAGGAAAAACTTATGAATATACCAGCTACAAGAAAAGATCTCATGATAGTCAATATGGGTCCCCACCACCCGTCAATGCATGGTGTTCTTCGACTCATCGTTACTCTGGACAGTGAAAATGTTATTGACTGTGAACCAATATTGGGTTATTTACACAGGGGGATGGAAAAAATTGCGGAAAACCGAACAATTATACAATATCTTCCTTATGTAACTCGTTGGGATTATTTAGCTACTATGTTCACAGAAGCAATAACTGTAAATGGGCCAGAACAGTTAGGAAATATTCAAGTACCTAAAAGAGCCAGTTATATCAGAGTAATTATGTTGGAATTGAGTCGTATAGCTTCTCATCTGTTATGGCTCGGCCCGTTTATGGCAGATATTGGTGCACAAACTCCTTTCTTCTATATTTTCAGAGAAAGAGAATTTATATATGATCTATTCGAAGCTGCCACTGGTATGAGAATGATGCATAATTATTTTCGTATCGGAGGAGTAGCGGCTGATCTACCTCATGGGTGGATAGATAAATGTTTGGATTTCTGCGATTATTTTTTAACAGGAGTTACTGAATATCAAAAACTTATTACACGAAATCCTATTTTTTTAGAACGCGTTGAAGGTGTAGGCATTATTGGTAGAGACGAAGTAATAAATTGGGGTTTATCAGGACCAATGTTGCGAGCTTCCGGAATACAATGGGATCTTCGTAAAGTTGATCATTATGAGTGTTACGACGAATTGGATTGGGAAGTCCAATGGCAAAAAGAAGGGGATTCATTAGCTCGTTATTTAGTCCGAATTGGTGAAATGACAGAATCCATAAAAATTATTCAACAGGCTCTAGAAGGAATTCCGGGGGGACCCTGTGAGAATTTAGAACTTCGATACTTTGATAGAGAAAGGTATCCAGAATGGCATGATTTTGAATATCGATTCATTAGTAAAAAACCTTCTCCTATTTTTGAATTGCCGAAACAAGAACTTTATGTAAGAGTCGAAGCCCCAAAGGGTGAATTGGGAATTTTTCTGATAGGGGATCAGAGTGGTTTTCCTTGGAGATGGAAAATTCGCCCGCCGGGTCTTATCAATTTGCAAATTCTTCCTCAGTTAGTTAAAAGAATGAAATTGGCTGATATTATGACAATACTAGGTAGCATAGATATCATTATGGGAGAAGTTGATCGTTGAAATGGTAATTGATACAACGGAAATACAAGATATTAATTCTTTTTACAGAGTGGAATCTTTAAAAGGGGTCTATGGAATTATATGGGCGCTTGTCCCTATTTTGACTCTTGTATTGGGAATCACAATAGGCGTATTAGTAATTGTATGGTTAGAAAGAGAAATATCCGCAGGGCTACAACAACGTATTGGACCTGAATACGCCGGTCCTTTAGGAGTTCTTCAAGCTCTAGCAGATGGGACAAAACTACTTTTCAAAGAGAATCTTCTTCCATCTAGAGGAGATACTAGTTTATTTAGTATCGGACCATCCATAGCAGTCATATCCATTCTGCTAAGTTATTTAGTAATTCCTTTTGACTATCGTCTTGTTTTAACCGATCTCAATATCGGAGTTTTTTTATGGATTGCGGTCTCAAGTATTGCTCCCATTGGACTTCTTATGTCAGGATATGGTTCAAATAATAAATATTCCTTTTTAGGTGGTCTACGAGCTGCTGCTCAATCGATTAGTTATGAAATACCATTAACTCTATGTGTATTATCAATATCTCTACGTGCGATTCGTTGAAACATAAACTTTTCCCTATTCCTTTCTTTCTAGTCTTTATAGAAAAAGAGGGGGAATAAATTGCATACATATCTTCATTTTTTTATTTATTATT